ACTTTTTTCTTCTCATTCAATATATTATGTCAATTGATGAGCATACTAATTAATACTAAATAAATAATAATACTAAATAAATAATAACTAATAACGAGTTAAAATAAAAGTAAAAAAAAAGGGTGTTATGTTATAAGGCTCTTGTTCCAAACAAAATATCAAAAAAATGGAATAAATACAATTGAAAAAGAAAAGATCCAAATTACTAATATATATTAGTAATATATATTAGTAATTTTAGTAATGACCCTATTTATATTATAATATTTTTATTGAAAATATAAATGATTGAAAATAGGATTTCATTTAATTTAAAGAGAGTTTCATTTTGAATTTAGAAATGAAGTTCCATGTTATTTTGACATTCCTTTATTCAAGATACTTTATTCAAGAGTTGCTCGAGAAATCGGTTGAGTCAGAATCGTAGGATGAATAGATGTCAAAGAGGATCAATTTTTTTTGATTTCTGTCACTATTGTTTGTGCTGTCTATAATGAAATGAATAATGAATGATAAATGAAATCAAAAGCTTTCAATTCAATTGGGACTCATTTTGTCAATTGGTCTTTTTATTATCTTATATTTTTCAAGATAAGAAACTTAGGTAAGTGTTTCATAAATAAACATATGTATAAATAGAACGTATCCCATTTAGTTCCTTCATGCCTACTATAACTAGTTATTTCGGTTTTCTACTGGCGGCTTTAACTATAACCTCAGCTCTATTTATTGGTCTGAGCAAGATACGTCTTATTTGAAATTGATTGAATGAACAATTCAATTCATAAAAATGTTTTTGTGAGATATCCAGGTAGTCCATAGTTCCTTCCCATGTGAATTGTAATTCTTGATTATTGAGATTCGTGGGCGATTTGGATTACTATTTAGAGATAGATATTACCCCCCCCCTTTTTTTTACCTACCTTTTCAAAAAAAATAAAAAAATGATTGAAGTTTTACTATTTGGAATCGTGTTAGGCCTAATTCCTATTACTTTGGCTGGATTATTCGTAACTGCGTATTTGCAATACAGACGCGGCGATCAGTTGGACCTTTGATTAAGTAAGAGCTCATCTCTTTTTAAATAACATCTCTTTTTTTTATTGACCTCCTGCGGATTAAAGAAAGGAGGAGGTCAAATTAGGGTTGCTGCTCTAGTTAGTAAAGTTATTTACTTGTAATTCGACCCAAGAAGAACAGAAGCACGCTCTGTAGGATTTGAACCTACGACATCGGGTTTTGGAGACCCGCGTTCTACCGAACTGAACTAAGAGCGCTTTCTTTCTTATCCCAATATAAAGGGCTGTATGTAAATAAAAGAATTTTATTTGTAACCCCCACTTTGGATACATATAGTATCATAAAGCATTATGTTATGTATGTCTAATTTTTATTGATCTCAATGGATCCTTCATTACTGCACATGGGAGAAGTAATAGATAGGGATGACAGGATTTGAACCCGTGACATTTTGTACCCAAAACAAACGCGCTACCAAGCTGCGCTACATCCCTTTCAATTGGCCTATAGTGTCATTGTAGAGAATCCCCATCTTGTTTTCCACATCGTGATTTCTCCCATTGATATACAATTGCTCTTGGCATTTCTTTTTCGTCTTATATAACAATATAACATATAATAAAAGAAAAAAGAATCAAATCGATCAAATAGATATAATATAATTAACAATATAATAAAAAATATAAATATAAAAATCGGTAATGTTCAGAAAATAAAGTGAGTGGACACTTTTTTCTGTTGTAAAGAAAGTAAAATATCATCAACAACGACATGTGTATCTGATCATATATGTATTACAATAAAAAAGGAGGATTTTCAATGCGAGATTTTAAAACATATCTCTCCGTGGCACCTGTGTTAAGCACTCTATGGTTCGGGTCTTTAGCAGGCCTATTGATAGAGATTAATCGTTTATTCCCAGATGCGTTAACATTCCCCTTTTTTTCATTCTAGTTGGGGATGAAGAAGATTATAGATAGAATAAATTATCTGTGACTAACCCTTTTTGTTTTGTTCTTTCTTTCAGTTTTTTAGGATAAAAAAGAAGGAAAGAGAAAGAATCAAAAAAGATTCATCCGCAACGAAACTCAGGTTCACGCTGAATTAATAGAGGGAGAACAAAAATGTAAAGTAAATAATAAAAGTCGCGGACAACAAACGCATACAGGATACTTAAATGAAATACTATAACTAATGGATAGTTAGAAATCATCGTATTACTTATATTCTCTATTGATTTGATTGCAATGAAATATTTAATAATTGGGTTTCGAGTCAGCAACTTCTTTTTTTCTTCTTCGTTTCGAAAATAGAAGAGTTGGGTGAATAAAAAAAAAAGGGGGGTTTATGGCCAAGGGTAAAAATGTCAGAGTAAAGGTTATTTTGGAATGTAACAGTTGTGTCCGAAACGATATTAATAAGGAATCGCGGGGCATTTCCAGATATATTACTCAAAAGAATCGACACAATACGCCTAGTCGATTGGAATTGAGAAAATTTTGTCCCTATTGTTACAAGCATACGATTCATGGGGAGATAAAGAAATAGAGAAAATGTAACGCGTTTGTAACCCCTCCAAGGAACAGCAATAAATTACATAATAATAAAATATTAATATAAAAATTGAATAATAAATTATAAAAATAAAACAACCCAATCCTATTTCATCCTATTTTGGTAGGATCGCAAATGAAATTCGAATTAAGAAATACGATTTAAAAGATAAGGAATAAACCATGGATAAATCCAAGCGACTTTTTCTTAAATCCAAGCGATCTTTTCGTAGGCGTTTGCCCCCAATTGGATCGGGGGATCGAATTGATTATAGAAACATGAGTTTAATTAGTCGATTTATTAGTGAACAAGGAAAAATATTATCTAGACGAGTGAATAGATTGACTTTGAAACAACAACGATTAATTACTATTGCTATAAAGCAAGCTCGTATTTTATCTTTGTTACCCTTTCTTAATAACGAGAAACAATTTGAGAGAACTGAATCGACTCCTAGAACCACGGGTCCTCGAATTAGAAATAAATAGATAGGCTATTCCTCAATTGCAATTGAATCAAAATTTCAATATGAACCCCAACTCAGATTTATATTTTGTTCGAAAAATTGGAGAACCCCGATTGGATTGTCACATCATAAGAAAAAATGGCTTCTTTTTTTAATGTGTTGATTCATTTTTACTATATTTCTCTTATTTATATTAATTTCTACTCTACCTTCCCGGAGCTCATTCTCCGGGGCCCCACTTAAATCATTACGGTGGATTCCTTCTAATCTTCTTATTTAAGGATCTGATTGGAAATCATGTAAAGACAATTTGTATTTGATATGGCTATTTGTGCAAGTATTTTACGATTAAGAAGCAACTGTCTCTTATACAGATCATGTATGGATCTGCTATAACTATAGGATACCCCAATCTCACGAATTGCTGCATTTATCCGAGTAATCCACAAACGACGAAAATTTCTCTTTTGCCTGCCCCTATCCCGATGAGCAGAACTCAAGGCTCTCATTTTCTGTTGAATAGTATTTCGAGTAAGTCGTGAATGAGTCCCTCGAAAGGTTGATGCAAATAAACGAATTTTTATTCTACGTCTCCGAGCTATATACCCTCGTCTAATTCTGGTCATTGAATCAAATTAAACTTTGATGAATAACTAATTGATTTATTTTCTTTCAGTTATTCTTTTTCCCTTTCCTGGTCTATTAATAACAAAACGGATTCTTCCAATGTATAAAAAAAAATTCCAATGGCTTTTGCTACTATGACCTTCCCAACCACCATTTTTCCAGGCATTTAACCTCGAAATAAGAAATTGTATTGATACTAGGTATCAACAAAAAAAATACTAAATTGTAACTCAAGTTGAGTATAGTATAAAGTATCAATAAATAGTAAAGGTAAATGGATAAATAAATAGTGGGTTCCATCGTTTCTATGGCTACTTCTTAAACGGTGAGGTCCTCTCTATACACCGGAGCCCCTTCCACCATTAATCAATGTTATTAGTAACTTGTACAGTTCACATTCTTTGACTCTACCCATGAATTGTACAGTAATAAGTCTTTTCACAATGAGATCTACCCATACAGTAACGGTATTTAATTACAAAGGTTGGCTAGGTAGCTGACCCTGTATAGTCCGTTCTTGCAAGAGTAGGAGCCTAATTCTTTTGCTTCTTAAATATGATTTCCCCCGCTTAATGGATAACCATTTGCTACCACTGGGGAATTGCTTTTCATCTCCAATTGAGGTGATTGGATTTGCACCAATAGAAACCATAAATTTGATACGCAATGGAGGTTTTTTTCTATATTGATTGGAATTCTTCTATCCTATCCTATTCATTGGTACTGGTCATTGATACTGGAAAAAATTGTACTTTATTTTGTTCCGGCTCATGATCTGAACGGGTCGCACATACACCCGAGTACATGTTCCTCGACGCTGAGGACATCCCCGAAGAGCGGGGGATTTTGTTACATTTTTTATTGGCTGTCTTGTGTTTCTAATAAGTTGTTTAATAGTTGGCATACTTAATGGTATAGAAAATGGGCTGGTTTAGATCAATCCTAACCAGATGATTATGAATTCTTTCTATTTTCTTTTTTTTTTTTTTACTTTACGCAGATAAAATATTCAATTTAGATTCATCCAAATTATGGTTCGAAATGGATGGAATCGCAGATTTACGTGAAATCCCCGGCATTTTCGATCGCTACCAGATCAACAATTCCATGAGCTTGGGCTTCTGTTGCTGACATAAAAACGTCCCTTTCCATGTCTTCGGATACAACCCATAAGGGGTTACCCGTTCTTTGTACATAAACCCTTGTGAGGGTTTCGCGTAGTTTCAGAAGTTCTTCCGCTTCTAGGACAAATTCTCCTGTTTGTGCCTCATAAAAAGAACTCGCAGGTTGATGGATCATTACCCTGATGATATAACATAATGAATGTTTCCGCGATCTCGTACGATTGATTGGACTAGGCAAAAAGCAAAAAGATTAAAGAATAACAAGAAAAAATAAGTATATATATATAATTGAACAACCGTACAGGCATTTTTTGTGCATTGCATACGGCTCCACAATGGACTTTTTACGTTCGTTGAGCAAAAAACGAAATAGGATCCATCAGACCCAAATCGTTAAGTGATCCATTTACCACCCTTCTTTTCGTGGGAGTTCAAAAATACTATGATGGTTCCGTTGCTTTCTATATTTATGATTTATCTCATATGTGATTCAGCAATCCCAAAGTTTCTTTTTGATCCGATCAAATAAAAAAAGTAAAAAAAAAAATGATCTTGTTTTTTTTTCATTTGAGTATTCTTTCATATTTCATAACATAAATATTGGAAAGAGGCTTCTGGCGTGAAAAATAATAGTTTGTGACGCTGAAATGAAGCCCGGATAGATAAGATCAAATCATAAATACCCTTTGTCTCATATTACTCGCCCGATATATAATCCCATGTTCTGAAAAAACAATAATGGTTTGTTCATATCGAACTCGAAGTGCCATGCTATTATTACTTAAATATTATCTTACAAATTCTTATTTATATTTAAATATTAAATATGGCGAAGGCATAGTTTTCTTTTTTCTTTCAAACAAAAAACTCATTGGCGCCGAGCGTGAGGGAATGCTATACGTTTCGTAATTTCTCCTCCGACCAGGATGAAAGATCCCATTGAAGCGGCTAATCCCATGCATATTGTATGCACATCTGGTGGCACAAATTGCATAGTATCATAAATTGCGACTCCGGGTATTACCCACCCGCCGGGGGAGTTTATAAACAAATAAAGATCTCTGGTCTCATCCTCTATACTGAGATATACCATCAGGCCAATAAGTTGGTTTGAGATCTCGCTATCAACTTCTTGACCTAAAAAAAGTAATCTTTCTCGATGAAGTCGGTTGATTAGGACAAAATTTTATCCCTTAGGAACCGTACACGCGCCTTTGGATGCATACGGTTCAAAAAAAAAAGAATCAATGTATTGTATTGATTCTACCCTCCTTTACTTTTTTTATAGTAGGACTTTTCTACCTCCTAATGAAGGGGCTTTTTCTTCGATTTTTTTTTAAGAAAGATTTTTTTTGCTCGAATCTTTTTAAAAAATAAAAGAATCCACTAAACTTATCGAATTAACCTCTCATTGATGTATTGTTTCATCGAAATCGAATCCAAATTACGATGTAATTTTCTTGTTCCTGAATGGGCCTCCTCAATTATTTTAGGTTTATGTTCTACTCCGGGTAAATATCTGCCCGATTTCAATTTGCACATATAGGACAAATGCTCCCAATACCACTTTTACTTTTTTCAATTCATTTCGTGCCTTTCTTACAACAAATACGCGATGTAGTCATAATATTATTTCATTGATTGGCAGTTTGAGATCGCCCATATGCTATCAAGTAATCACTTATGATACAAGTGGTAATCATACATATATTACCAATTGGGTATTTTCTGAACGGAGCCTGGATACTTCATTTTATTGGATTTGTCCAACCAAGCCAACCATAAATTTTGATAATTGATAATATTAATATTGATTTCGACCCCCTCAAAAATGGATCTAATTGCATTTCACGCTCCAAATTATTGATGGTTCAAACAATCTTTTTTGGGCGAAACAGAGGGTATCTCGATCGGGGGAGAGAACGGGGAAATCCCATATGACCCAATATGTCTGACAAGTCGCACTATACGTCAACCCAAATTGCATCTTCCTCTCCAGGACTCCGAAAAGGTACTTTTGGAACACCAATAGGCATCAACTGAAAGAAAGGGGGTTAAGTACTATATTTTACTTTGATGTGGAAACGTAATATTTTTATCCCTGGATATTACCAAATAGTAAGACGAAATTAATAAGGGAAAATTATTACAAATGGGTCGGGCTCTTCGAATGATGAACAAGTATCTACGCATTCGCTCATAGAAAATGGGACCAATCCCCCATTGCGTATTGGTACTTATCGGGTATAGAATAGATCTGCTTATCTTTGTTCCTATGAACAGAATTGTTCCATTATTCCCAACGAAAGAAATGGAATTCAATATTCAATAATATGAACCCTTGTTCCAAAATAATCCACTGAAAGGGAGAGGTCCATAGCATAGTCTTTTTCCAATGCGATAAAGTTACATAGTGTCTATTTTTCTTTGATAAAGGGGTATTTCCATGGGTTTGCCTTGGTATCGTGTTCATACCGTCGTATTGAATGATCCCGGTCGGTTGATTTCTGTACATATAATGCATACAGCTCTCGTTGCTGGTTGGGCCGGTTCAATGGCTCTATATGAATTAGCCGTTTTTGATCCCTCTGACCCCGTTCTTGATCCAATGTGGAGACAGGGTATGTTCGTTATACCCTTCATGACTCGTTTAGGAATAACCAATTCGTGGGGCGGCTGGAGTATCACAGGAGGGACTATAACGAATCCGGGTATTTGGAGTTACGAGGGTGTGGCCGGGGCACATATTGTGTTTTCTGGTTTGTGCTTCTTGGCGGCTATCTGGCATTGGGTATATTGGGATCTAGAAATATTCTGTGATGAACGTACAGGAAAACCTTCTTTGGATTTGCCCAAGATCTTTGGAATTCATTTATTTCTTTCAGGATTAGCTTGCTTTGGGTTTGGTGCATTTCATGTAACAGGCTTGTATGGTCCTGGAATATGGGTATCTGATCCTTATGGACTAACCGGAAAAGTCCAATCTGTAAATCCTGCGTGGGGGGTAGAGGGTTTTGATCCTTTTGTTCCGGGAGGAATAGCCTCTCATCATATTGCAGCAGGTACATTGGGCATATTAGCGGGCCTATTCCATCTTAGTGTCCGCCCTCCCCAACGCCTATACAAAGGATTACGTATGGGTAATATTGAAACTGTCCTTTCCAGTAGTATCGCTGCTGTCTTTTTTGCAGCTTTTGTTGTTGCTGGAACGATGTGGTATGGCTCCGCAACTACCCCAATCGAATTATTTGGTCCCACTCGTTATCAATGGGATCAAGGATACTTCCAGCAAGAAATATATCGAAGGGTTGGTGCCGGACTAGATGAAAATCAGAGTTTATCAGAAGCTTGGTCTAAAATTCCAGAAAAATTAGCTTTTTATGATTACATTGGCAATAATCCAGCAAAAGGAGGTTTATTTAGAGCGGGCTCGATGGACAATGGGGATGGAATAGCGGTTGGATGGTTAGGACATCCTATCTTTAGAGATAAAGAAGGGCGTGAGCTTTTTGTACGCCGTATGCCTACTTTTTTTGAAACATTTCCAGTAGTTTTGGTAGACGGAGACGGAATTGTAAGAGCCGATGTTCCCTTTAGAAGGGCGGAATCTAAGTATAGTGTCGAACAAGTAGGAGTAACTGTTGAGTTCTATGGCGGCGAACTCGATGGAGTCAGTTATAGTGATCCTGCTACTGTGAAAAAATATGCTAGACGTGCTCAATTGGGTGAAATTTTTGAATTAGATCGTGCTACTTTGAAATCGGATGGTGTTTTTCGTAGCAGCCCAAGGGGTTGGTTCACTTTTGGACATGCTTCGTTTGCTTTGCTCTTCTTTTTCGGACACATTTGGCATGGTGCTAGAACCTTGTTCAGAGATGTTTTTGCTGGTATTGACCCAGATTTGGATGCTCAAGTGGAATTTGGAGCATTCCAAAAACTTGGAGATCCGACTACAAGGAGACAAGTCGTCTGATACAATACTGCTCTTGTATCTTTTGCCTCTATTATATTTTTATTATTTAACTTTGACATAGAGTACCAGAGAAATCTTGATTTGAATCACCGCCCTTTCTTTGACTTTTGACTCTTGTCCTTTCTTAATCTGGGAGATGATCCCAAATGAACAGGTGTGGAAGCTATAATTGTAAACCACGATCAATTTATGGAAGCATTGGTTTATACATTCCTCTTAGTCTCGACTCTAGGAATAATTTTTTTCGCTATATTTTTTCGAGAGCCGCCTAAGGTTCCGACTAAAAAGGCGAAATGATTTTTCATTATCTTACATTATCTTTATCTAAATGGAAGTAAAGTAATGAGCCTCCCAATATGGGAGGCTCATTACTTTACTTCCATTTAGTCCCCGTGTTCCTCGAATGGATCTCGTAGTTGTTGAGAGGGTTGCCCAAAAGCGGTATATAAGGCGTACCCGGTAAAACTTACAAGTAAACCAGATATAAAGATGGCAACTAAGGTTGCTGTTTCCATTATTATCAAATTTCAAAACTATATCGGATCTATGATAAGATCCTTTATTTACAACGGAATAGTATACAAAGTCAACCGATCTCAACCAATGCAATAGGATTTATGGCTACACAAACCGTTGAGGATAGTTCTAGATCTGGTCCAAGACGAACTAATGCAGGGAGTTTATTGAAACCATTGAATTCAGAATACGGGAAAGTGGCTCCTGGGTGGGGAACTACCCCTTTGATGGGGGTCGCAATGGCTCTATTTGCGGTATTCCTATCTATTATTTTGGAGATTTATAATTCTTCCGTTTTACTAGATGGAATTTCAATGAATTAGGTCCATAAAAATCATGAAGTCCTGGCTTTTCAATCCAAAATGAATTACTTAGGACTCTCATTTCTAGTCTATTCTGGCAGTTCGACCGTGAAATTCTTTTGTTTCTGTATTTCCGGAATATGAGTGTGTGACTTGTTATAATTGATCCTATTGATAGTACAGAGAATGGGTCTGTCATCTTGAGAGAGATGAGTTCTGCTTCGTCGGATATTCATTTTTTTTATCTGGAGCACGGAATATATGGAATAGATCGAGAAATATTTGAACTATGATTCATACCTACTATTTATACCTCGCGACTGGATTCAAAAAAATGTAAAAGATTGATTTTATCATTATAAATCGAAAGGGTTTTCTTCCTTAAAAATTGGGTTTCTGTTTATTTGTTTATTTTGAC